CATCATCCAATTGTTATCGAATTGGCCCCTTCAATACTTCGAGATATAATAATGCGACAAACGAATCGGATCCCATGACTCCAATTAGGGATTTTTTGGGTCCTTTAGGTACTATTGTGCCTAAAATAGTAAATTTTCGTTCATCTTACTATTTAAGAACTTATAATCAAGTCTTTTTAAATAAATATTTTTTACTTGAAAAAAGATTTCAACAGACTTTCCAAGTGCTTCAAGCACTTCCATTTCAATACTTTTTCCTAGATGAAAATAGTAGGATTTATAATCCCGATCCATGCAGTAACATCATTTGGAATTCATTCCATTTGAATTGGTGTTTTCTCCATCACGATTCTTGTGAAGGGGCATGGACAATAATTAGCCTTGGACAATTCCTTTGTGAAAATGTATGTCTATTGAAATACGGATCACACATAAAAAAATCTGGTCAAATTTTCATTGTTCATGTTGACTCTTTAGTTATAAGATCAGCTAAGCCCTATTTGGTCACTCCAGGAGCAACTGTCCATGGCCATTATGGGGAAACCTTTTATGAAGGAGATACATTAATTACATTTCTATATGAAAAATCGAGATCTGGTGACATAACGCAAGGTCTTCCAAAAGTGGAACAAATCTTAGAAGTTCGTTCAATTGATTCAATATCGATGAACCTCGAAAGAAGAGTTGAAGGTTGGGACGAACGTATCCGAAGGATTCTTGGGATCCCCTGGGGATTCTTGATTGGAGCTGAACTAACCATAGCCCAAAGTCGTATCTCTTTGGTTAATAAGATCCAAAAGGTTTATCGATCCCAGGGGGTACAGATCCATAATAGACATATAGAGATTATTGTACGTCAAGTAACATCAAGAGTTTTGGTTTCAGAAGATGGAATGTCTAATGTTTTTTTACCTGGGGAATTTATTGGATTGTTGCGAGCAGAGCGAGCAGGGCGCGTTTTGGACGAAGCGATCTGTTATCGGGCAATCTTATTGGGAATAACGAAGTCATCTCTGAATACTCAAAGTTTCATATCCGAAGCTAGTTTTCAAGAAACTGCTCGAGTTTTAGCAAAAGCTGCTCTACGAGGTCGTATTGATTGGTTGAAAGGCCTGAAAGAGAACGTTGTTCTGGGGGAGATTATACCGGTTGGTACCGGATTCAAAAAATTAGTACATCGTTCAAAGCAAGACAAAAACATTCATTTGAAAATCAAAAGGAAGAATCTATTCGAGTTGGAAATGAAAGATCTTTTGTTACACCATAGAGAATTATTTTGTTCTTGTGACCCAAACACTTTCCACGAGACATCAGATCCGTAATGTAATTTACTAATTCCTAAAAAGAGGTTCATTCTTTTTACTTTAACTCTCTGGTCCGATTATGGATTTTGTAATCAATGAAATAAAAAAGAAAGAATGAAATTCATGGTTTGGATCGTAGATCAATGGTCAATCCTGGTAGAAGGTTCCGTCGGAACAATTATTTATTTCACAGGGTACTGAATCTCTTTGAAAAAAAAAAAGAAAAATAGAAAGTGTGGGAAAATGGGAAGACGATATTGGAACATCAATTTGGAAGAAATGATGGAAGCAGGAGTTCATTTTGGTCATGGTACTAATAAATGGAATCCTAGAATGGCTCCTTACATCTCTACAAAACGTAAAGGTATTCATATTACAAATCTTACTATAACTGCTCGTTTTTTATCAGAAGCCTGCGATTTAGTTTTTGATGCAGCAAGTAGGGGAAAAAAATTCTTAATTGTTGGCACCAAAAAGAAAGCAGCGGATTTAGTAGCATCAGCAGCAATAAGGGCTCGATGTCATTATGTTAATAAAAAATGGCTTGGTGGTATGTTAACGAATTGGTCTACTACAGAAACAAGACTTCAGAAGTTCAGGGACTTAAGAGCAGAACAAAAGATGGGGAAACTCAATCGTCTCCCCAAAGGAGATGCAGCAATGTTGAAGAGAAAGTTATCTACCTTGCAAACATATCTGGGTGGGATCAAATATATGACGGGATTGCCCGATATTGTAATTATCGTTGATCAGCAAGAAGAATATACGGTTCTTCGAGAATGTTTCATTTTGGGTATTCCGACGATTTGTTTAATCGATACAAATTGTGACCCAGATCTTGCAGATATTTCTATTCCGGCCAACGATGATGCTATAGCTTCGATTCGATTGATTCTTACCAAATTAGTATCTGCAATTTGTGAGGGCCGTTCTAGTTATATAAAAAATGGTTGATTATCTTATCATTAATATCATTAAGAAGAATAAATAAGAAGATTAGTTTGTTTTTGGTGAACTCTCTTTGATTGTTACTATTTTGGTTTACATCTTTTGGAGTTTGAACTATGTTTTGAATATTGAATAATATTTAAAACATAAAATGATTGGTATTTTTTTATGTGATTTCTCAGTATCCGAAATATACGATTCAGAACTTAAATTCATTAATGAACATAGATGAATTGATAAAGAGATGGTTGAATCAAAATAATTACTTTTTTGAAGTTTGATTTCTTTTAGAGGACAATATGAATGTTATACCATGTTCCATTAAAACACTCAAAGGGTTATACGATATATCAGGTGTAGAAGTAGGCCAACATTTATATTGGCAAATAGGAGGTTTACAAATTCATGCCCAAGTACTTATCACTTCTTGGGTTGTAATTGCTATCTTATTAGGTTCAGTCAGCATAGCTGTTCGGAATCCGCAAACCATTCCGACTAACGGTCAGAATTTCTTCGAATATGTCCTTGAATTTATTCAAGACTTGAGCAAAACTCAAATTGGAGAGGAGTATGGTCCTTGGGTTCCATTTATAGGAACGATGTTCCTATTTATTTTTGTTTCTAACTGGTCAGGTGCTCTTTTACCTTGGAAAATCATAAAGTTACCTCATGGGGAGTTAGCTGCGCCCACGAATGATATAAATACTACTGTTGCTTTAGCTTTACCCACGTCAGTGGCATATTTCTATGCGGGTCTTAGCAAAAAAGGATTGGGATATTTTGGGAAATACATTCAACCAACTCCAATACTTTTACCAATTAATATTCTAGAAGATTTCACAAAACCTTTATCTCTTAGTTTTCGACTTTTCGGGAATATATTGGCTGATGAATTAGTGGTTGTTGTTCTTGTTTCTTTAGTGCCTTCAGTAGTTCCTATACCTGTCATGTTTCTTGGATTATTTACAAGTGGTATTCAAGCTCTTATTTTTGCAACTTTGGCTGCGGCTTATATAGGTGAATCCATGGAGGGTCATCATTGACTAACTTTTGAAATAGTCTTTTTTTAAGCTTATCCCAATTCAAGCAATACGGGGGTTCAATATAATCCACTGGGTTGGAGAAGAAAATGCAAATAGCTACATTTATGTATATATGAAGAAAGATAGATGATATTGCATAAATGGGAAGAGAAAGAAGGGTTGGGGATCTTACTACATATATGTATATGTGATGTCTATGAGTATCAATCCTTGTGCATGTTTTGAAGAATGGTTCCAGAATAGGATTTATTAAAATAAGAGAATAAAAAGTGCAGGTGATTTACGTTATGGAATAATAAAAGTAGATGCTATTTACTAGTGAAATAGTAATTACCCATATCTCTTTTTTTCTAGCCAACTGCATTTAGATGGATTCCCATATCAGTCCTTTTTCTATTTTGTCTGTGATTGTGAATTGAATCAAAGAGAAAGAATAGAATATTTTCTAAACAAGGAAACGCAATGACTAAAACCGTATACATATCTATTTACATAAGGTAGAAAGGAAAAACGAACGGTATATCAAAGTAGTTCTGACAATTCAGTAATATTCTGAATTCCATTTGGAGTTTTTAGCTACTTCGACCCGATATATTTTAGTGATAAAGATCAAAAAAGAAAAAAGAAGTGTAGTAAGTGTAGTAAATTAAATAGTAAAAGTAGAAGTAGAAAAAGAAGTAGATTAAGTACTAATTCATCGGTTGGTTGTATCATTAACCATTTCTTTTTTTGGTGCGAGGAACTTACCATGAATCCACTTATTTCTGCTGCTTCTGTTATTGCTGCTGGATTGGCTGTAGGGCTTGCTTCTATTGGACCTGGGGTTGGTCAAGGTACTGCTGCGGGCCAAGCCGTAGAAGGTATTGCGAGACAACCAGAAGCAGAGGGTAAAATACGAGGTACTTTATTGCTTAGTCTGGCTTTTATGGAAGCTTTAACAATTTATGGACTGGTCGTGGCATTAGCTCTTTTATTTGCAAATCCTTTTGTTTAATGTTTCATTTCATCGTAGAATAAAAACATAACCATAACTAATAAATTTTAGAATTCTCAAATTCCATTAAGAATAATAAGCGGAGTGATAGAAAAAGAACTCTGTTCTTTGTTAGTCCTATCTATAAGGGGAGAACCTATGAAAAATCTAACCGATTCTTTTGTTTCCGTGGGGCACTGGTCATCCGCTGGGAGTTTCGAGTTTAATACCGATATTTTAGCAACAAATCCAATAAATCTAAGCGTAGTGCTGGGTGTATTGATTTTTTTTGGAAAGGGAGTGTGTGCGAGTTGTGTATTTCAAGAATAGGTTGGATTTCACCGGCTGCACTTTCTTTATATTTATGTATTCTTTTTTATAGCAGAAATAGGAACAAAGCGTGCACAATCTCGACGAATTACTTCTGAATTGGATTTCATTCAGAAATCCTATGTAAGAACCATAGCATTTCGTGACTAATTGGTAAATGAACTTTGATTCTCTTCTCTATCAACCAATAATGTTGAGGTCTTTTACATGGTTAAAGATGAATTGTTTGAAGTCCAGGCACAGCATAGCATGGTACTCTTTCTACCGCTACGTTAGTACCAAAAAGGTTTAAAAATGAGAAAAAGAAAAAAGGAAGAATTGGGAATTTATTCGATGTAGAACACTCATATGGATAAAATTATTTGAACCATTAACTGGAAAGATGGGTATCTTCCCCCCTTT